AAGAGCGGTAAGCCTCGGGGGGTATCAAGCCAGACGAAAGCGGTGAGATGGAGACTTTTATACTATCTATTTCAAATTCTCATCTCTATAGCCCTATGGTGCATGCCACTATGGTTACTTCTAGTCCACCCCTCTCCTCCAAAGAAGGCTTTCTGCATAAGCAAAAAGGAGGAGTGTGGTAGTTCTACCGGAGATGAGCCCGATATACTATAGATGATATAAATCCAGATCTCAGTCTCTATTGGCTGATTCTTCTCTATCTTAAAAGGTTACGAAGACCAAGGAGCTGACCTATTGGTATTTGCCACGAAGGCTAGGCTGAGCTATTTAGAAGCATCGAATCACAACTAAACGAGTCTCATTTTTAGAGAATCTCCAGCTATAAAAGAGACAAGAAGGTATATGCTGCACAATTACGAAGAAGACAGCCGTCATCAAAGCGAGGCTTTGGCATTAAAGCTAGGTTGGCTCGCCTGCAGGGTTTATAGAATGGCTCACCCGCCCGTTTGGGATTGGGTTGTTTTTATCTTATGAGCAAAAAAAACTAGAAGGGTCTTATTCTTCGATAGCAAAGTCATGATGTTGCGGCTATTCACCCCCATTCTTGGATGGGAATGCACGGAGGGTCGAGGGTCTACTGGTTAGATCTCTAGTTCGGCGTGAGCAGACAAGAGCTTGAGATTGGAGCTGAGTTGCTAACAGCCAACCCACTATAAATTGCATAGGTAGGGCCTATACCTGTTCCCTAACACTGGACGAGAGAACCAACTACTTTATCCGAATGACCATCCTAGGACGAGCAACACCGGGCGAGACCACCCCGAAGCAACAAATTATTCTTCCACCCCAAAACCTGTGTCTTCGCGAGCCTTCAAAGATATGGGGAGAGCAATCAACACTGGGGCTGAGATCCACGGATTTAGATTCATATCTGCAGTTAAGTCCTCCATTTCATTTCGAAGAGAAGGCTGTTCACGATATATCATGGACAAGGCCACTAGCTCTGAATAAGGTAAAGATGGCCAGTTACTAGTATTAGTAATCTCGTCCCCGGGAATAGGTAGTGCCCGGCGGGCGGAACAAAATCAATGGTAGTTGATCACCGGATCGCTTTTGGTGGAAATTGGAATATGATCCCTTTACTAAGAATAGGACACCTAAAAGCTATACTTGTTAATACAGAATACAAAGAGTGAGATACTCCTTTGGATGAATCTACAAGACCAGGAGTAAGACCGGGGAGTTGAACTAGCTTGCTTTTCTACTATTTACTTCACTTTGTTATTGTTAATGCGGGAGTAGTTCTTTCTTTATGAGAATCTCTACTCTTTAGACTAATGCTGTCCCTTGAGTTGCGTCCAGGAAAGACTTTTGGGGTAGATTACCCTACTCAATATATTCAGTGAACAGCAAGATGAGTCTGACCTTTAGCTTGCGAGTTCGTCTTAGCTCAAAAGCTTTTAAGATTTGTAATGACTACCAGTTATGGATTTACCGACCTGTAGAGGAAACCTTACCTAAAAACTTTCTTCATCACTTCAACTTCATTTGGCTCAGGCCATATTTCATGAAAGTGCACGGTTGTATATTGATCTATATTTATGTGCGGTACCCACTTCTAAGTATGAAAGAAAAGGAATGCTCCTCTCCTCTGAGCTAGTAGATTCACGTGTAGATGAAACCATTCTATAATGCTATGGAAACATCGGAGTGAGTTAGGGGTCCTACCTCTCTGTAGGGCTCTCGAATCGCGGAGGAATTGTTGAATCTTTTCATTCGAGATTCGCTACTGTACTCGACATTGATTGTCTTTCTTTCAACTGATTCACTATGTACATATATGAGGAATGAACAAAAGGGCGCTTTAACCGACCAGTTCCTTCTGGGTCTGCCTTTGACTTCGTCTATTTCTCTCAATTCTTTATCTTTCTATCTTTCTTCCGCCCGTTCCCAATTCCATAGCGACCTCTAGAGCATCTTCTCTATTTCAATCTTCCTGCCCGATCGTTCTACTATATGATGAGTCTGCCGGTAACGCATCAATCTTGGAAGTCTTGGCAGGATCGATTGCTTTAGGTGCACTAACTTCATAATAGAAATGCCACTTCGTCCTCTTCTCCGCCATAGGAATAGGAGGTGTAAAAGGCCCCTGAAACAAGATTCTTTGATTGATAAGTCTAATTCCACTTTTCTTTCTATATGCTATATATCCGTGCGTGTAGAAACTCACTTGGGGCTATTCTATTTGCTGAAGGAAAGTTTTGCTCTTCAAAAAGCTCTAATCCGGCGGGATCCTGCTATGAAGGAAAACGAAGCGACAAGTCAATTTTACGTTGTTTGAGCCGAATGGCCAAATCTTGAAGTAAAGTTCTGATGGGAAACGAGATCCGCAAGCCAAGGGCGAACAAACATCTCTATTTGAGGTGAGAGATCCCGAAGGAAGCCTGCCCCGGTCATTATCCCTACTTTCTTCTTTCTTCTTTTCACGATGTTGGCATCGTAGTTCCTTCCATCGCCGGAGGTGAAGTAGTTGATCCAGCATTCGTTTATTATATATTAGAAGGCTTTTTTTCTTCCTATCTCTACATCTCCCAAACAAGTCAGACTTTCCTTTACTTTAAATCCTAATCGGTTTTTTCTTCTTATTAGTGGAATAGAAAGCAAATCAGAGTCCAAAGTATGGATTTGCACGAGCTAGCTATCAAATCTGTGAAAGAAGTATTCTGCTCGTCCTGTCCTAAATAACGTCAGTCTCATATAGCTAGAATTAGAATCAAATTCAACAAAGCAAAGCAGATCAATCAAAGAAGTTGAAAAGCCAGTTCATTTCGATGATGTCACGAAATCGCTTTTCACTCTTGTTTTTATCCGATGCGCCAATAAGAAGGGGAGCACTTTGACCATATTCACGAGAGTGCCAAGATCAAAAGTTCTCTAAGGTCATGTCACCACACCGGAAGATGGGCCTATTCCACTAGGTGTGCTGGTCGTATCCTATCATCATTTTACCTAGTGGGCATGCTCGTCCAAGAGAGATTTGCGCTTGTACTTGCTAATTAGTCTGTTGTCGCTCGTCCTGTCTATCCTAGTTGCCTATCTCCGTCACCAAGAAGAGGGTTTGCACCGTAAAGTGGAACAGATCTACCTGTCCCCTAAAAAAGGTCAGTGTTTTGAGATCGTTCTACACAAGTAGGAGATCGAGCATTCGCATAGAAAAATGGTGATCAGATCGAATAAAGTCCGTTCGTGCCGGTCCGGGTAAAGCTACTACAATGAAGAAACACCCATGCTAGGTTCTTTCCGAGATGAAGACCAGCCCTTATTCTCTACTTCAGGTAGTCGAAGACTGGTGGGACGACAGAAAAAGAGCAGATAATGTCCCGGCAAATGAAAGCGTCTCATAGTTCACATTTGATCGATTCAAACCTGCTGCTTAAAGAGCTGCTTGCTTCCTTATATTATAAGAAAATAGCCCAGCCCAAGACCGCTGTGGCATGCCCTGTTTACAGCAGCTTATCCTCTTCTGTCTTTCCGTCATCTCAACCTCGCCCCTAAGCATCACGTTCCTAGGGGCAGAGACCTTCAAGCTCTAAGGCTATCATAGTAATGCCAGCATGGTTACATCTAACTGCCTACTGGGCAAGCTTCAACTTCAAAGTCGCCTGATTTGGCACCAGCCAAAGGAGTAGGAGCAGCAGCTGAGGAACCACCATAACCATCCATGGAAGTCAGAATAGCAGCAGAAGGAGTAGTAGGAGCATGGGCACTGGGAAAAGAAAAGGAGAAGTGATCGAGACTTTCAATCAATCGATTTGATCAGCCAAGTTCGGTGGTCTCCAACCAAACCCTGCTGCAGAGGCAGAGGTAGATTCATTCGTATGAATCGTAAGTCCGATCACCTGATAGCGAACTTCCTGAATAGAAGACACAACCAATCCAAAACTCTTGCAATGTGAGTCTTCTCTTCGCGGATTTAGAGGACCCATCTAATTTACCAGGTAATTTACATCGTATAGCTCCGTCTTGGCTGGCTTAGGGTCTCCAACCTACAAACTAAGGCTAATTACAAATATTTCTTTTTTAAGGTGTACAACTTTTTGATACGAAGGGGCAAAAAAAGTCAGTTAGAAGGGCAAACACCGATGCAACAAGGGCAGCTTATGATATGCTTCTGCTTGGCCTCTTCTCTGCCTATTCTGTTCCTTCTGTGGCATTTGTCACCTATTCTGATTCCCTTGTAGAAGCCCTTTTTTCCACTTTCTTTCAGCTCTGTCAAAAAACCTAGAGTATATCTTCTTCTCAGGGCGGGGTTCTTGGTCTTCTTTCTCTTGGAAGAAGCATGGTTGAATCAGTTTCAAGTAGTGGGATCATATTCATAATAGAATAGTGGAATCCCGTCTCCTTCCTTCCTTAAAGGAGCGATCTCACCCTCAAAGTAGAACGAGCATAATCACAGATGGTAGCGTATTCTAAGTAGTGGATCTCACGTGCTATCCTCAAGTCTTCGACGTTTTCGTCTGCTCTCAATGACTCATGCCCCAGGCTCTTAATGAAATAGAAATCCTGAAGTAACCCTCGGTGTTGAAAACGACTAAGCTTTTTTGCCTTGACACTAGTCTTAGCCTTTCCCAAGATGCCTTCTTTTCTTGGCGGGAAGGGCTACTCATAGTGGTGCGGTATCTGGGAACTCCTCTTTCGAAATGGGAAAGTAAACAGTGAGCCTCGGGGAGGAAAGCGACTCTTGCTTTGCTCTTTAGAAAGAGGTTTCTGTGAACAAGGAAGAAGGGCTGCTTGACTCTAGATCGAATGCGACTGGAGATTTTGATTTCCCAGCTCTAAAGGGATTTTCCTCAACAAAGGGCAACAAGTGGCGTCATCGGATGAAGACTTCCGCTTTAGGTGATTCGGGTGCAGATGCGTCTCTATCTTTGGATTCTGAGTCGAATACTTCCTTCATACGAAGCGGATTCCCCGGTGTCTGCGTATGCGTCTGTCGATGCGTCTTCGGATTCGGCTTTTGCTTTTCTTTCTCTAGTGGCTTCAGATTCGGCATCTGAAAGAGTTGAAGTTGAACAGGCGCACTCACTGAAGGAAGCCTTCCGACCCGGCCTATTCCGGGATTGGATTGGGAAAGAGCGGCCCTAGACTCTGGTTCTTAGGTAGGATGCCTACCTATGCTATGTATGATTCATCGGATTCTTCTTATGCTAATTCGGTGGGTGATTTAACTTATTCGGCGTCTGAAACAATGTACTCGAATGCTTACTTATCTATTCCCATCCACCACCCCTCCCGGGATTTGAGAAACTACTCAGCCAGCCACCCCTCTATGGGTTTATAGACCCTACAACCAGGATATTCCTGCTACTGGAAAACAACTCCCTCCGCCCTTGTTCTGGTTCTATACCAGACAAGACCCCTTGCCGTCGAACTTGCCTTTTCTTTTTTCGGCATGCCGCTTCCACGAAGACTTTGAGCTATGGATAGGCATCGAAACACAGCCAGCCCGCACCATTAGCTCATACTTTTGTTGGGGAACTTCCAGCTATTAAGGAGAAGATGAAGCTTTGCTCAACAATTACAAAGAAGTAAGATGCCCGTTTATTCCGTAGTTAAGGACCACCTCTCATGTGAGAATAGATCGGTATTTCGGCTTATGCGATCCCACAATTCAAGTAAAAGAAGAGGCAATCCCTGCCGGCATTTGAACAGACAGAATATTCCATATTACCTCGCGAAGCACAGTTGGAATCATCACCGCGAGTCCTGCCTATCCTATTACCATTATAGGACTAATCACACCAATTAGATCACCCGAAGACAGCCCCTCCCTCTAAGAAAGAAAAAGCAGCACCTCGAAGCAAAGCGAGGGACGAAGCCAGAAGGAGTGATCACATTCGTTCTTCGTCATCCCCTGTCCCAGTTCTCAGCCATTGAAAAAAGGTGGGCAATCTTTCGAAGAATGAGCTAACTCAGTAGTGGGGTCATGATCATCTACAAGTAGAACGAGCTCCATATTGCTCTGCCTTTTTCCTATGAAGTTGGAACCTTTTCCTTGCTCATTGAGCATTAGTCCATGTCTCCGGGGAACAAACAGCTTGATTATTGATCCGAGTTATCCGATCCATATTCTGTTCCATCTGTATATTCCGGCAGAGCATATCGATATCGGGATCCCACCAAGCCGGCTCAATGAGCACCCTTTTGGCGATCCTAGATCCTTTACACAAGAAAGAATCAGAGCAGCATGAAATAGACTACTTACTTACCTTACGCTATTAGAGCTAGTGGGCACGAACCCTGAAAGAAAAGATGAAGGACAACGGGAAAGCAAATAAGGTGTAGTGACTATCCTTCTCCCTTCTCTACTTTGACCTTCCTCCGTCGTATGATAGGTGGTGTAGTCATCTTCTTTCGTGTGCAGGACACTTGATAGTGGTGGGGTGTCTATCAGGTAGGGCTGTGGGGCCGGATCCAACTAAATCGTTCTGGCTGACTATTCATCCAAGCTCAGTCTCCTCCGAGCGATCTGTCACATCCCAGTGCTGTTCGTTGTGTTGAACAAGATTCTTACTGCCTAAGCTTGAACCCAGAGCTTTACTGTTTATATTTACGGATTTCTCTCCTACTAATCGCTAGGTCGTGGTTATAGAGTATACAAACCCCCACCTCTCGGATCAGGGTTTTTCTCATCTCTAAGTGTGCGGGAGAACCCGCGCAGGTAAGGGTTCCGAGAAAGGTATGTCCATAAGCCGTTCCAGGAAGAATCAAATCATTCACGACATACTTTTGACCAGAAGTGGCTAAGGAAAGGCACAAGCCCCAATCAGCCCCTCTCACTGTCGAAGAACAGATAATGACTATTTATACAGGAACGAAGTGCTCGACTGTAAACGAGAGGAACTTAATGTGGAAAGGCACGCCCTTGAGTAGTACCTCCTCGGGTCACATCCGTCTTACACATCCGAAGACGAATATATCACTCTCAGGTAATAGAGAGGGGCAGGATACGGTTGATAGATTGAAGTAAAATACTGAAGATCCCGGTCAGAGCGGGCATATGCCAAACGTGAAGGTGACTCCCTTCGATACCAGTGGGAATTCAGGGCTCTCTCTGTCTCAAAGAATTCAAATTAAGCCAACTCAGTCAACGAAAAGGGGCCGGGGAGAGACCTTGCAACAATGAAGCTCATTAGGCGTAGCGTGTACCTTATTGGCATGTATTTGGCAACTTGTTTAGGTGACTTCCTCCTTTACAAATGAACATGAATCACATATTCATCATTCTTATAGAGAAGCTTGCCCTTTGAGCGCATGCTATTTCTTCGTTAGTGACAACTCCGCGGACTCAATAGGGAATGAAGAATCTATTTCTTTCATCACTGACAACTGGAACAAAAGGATCAAAGCCTTCCACGACTGGGCAATAGTTTGTATTTACTATATTACTTTTTCGAAGAAAGAGCTCGGGATGGTCCTCTCGCATCGGAAAGCCATATCCTTGGTTCTTACTTGATTGAACGAACAACAAGCTTTAGTTGATGGACCAACTCTACTTCACCGTACCTTGTTCTGTTCTACTTGTCACTATGCGGATTATAAAAATGGATTTAGGTGTGGGGGACGCGTGCCCCCGAAGAGACCTTCCACATAGCCAATTATGAACCAAGCGAGGCTACGATGTGATGGGTTGAGAAGATGATGGTGTTTGCATCAGAAGTGCCCTTAGCCTACCTGCCTGAGTATGCCCGGATTCCCTGATCGTTGGTATCGCCCGTCCTGTCCTGGTCTTCCGGTCTGAATACCTACGACGAATTCTTTAGGGAAGCTGTGGGAGTAGATCGGTCGCCAAGACATCGTCGTCTTACTCTATTTATTTCATACTCTCGGAATAGATGCGTCGGCGATTCTAACCTCGGTGAAGCCGGAGACGATTGCTCAGATAGGCAGGGTTTGGTTCGTGCGGAGGGAGTCCCAATGTGCCTGTCAAGCCTTTGCCGACTGGTCATTACGGATTGGGTCATATAATTGAAAGTCTTGCGTCTTCCGCTCAGTCTGTGTGGTGGAACTCCATGGTTACTCGTCCAGAGATTAGATTGGTAGCTTTTGAGTCAAGCTCGAGGGCTGTGGGAAGAGGAAGGTGTTTTCAATTGCCAACCCGTTGTATCAGGCCTTGGTTCGGCCTTTACACGATTGGGTGATGGAAATCCTACGCCGTCTTCCGATTCCGACAGATGGGACTTTCAATCAAGCGGCCCCTCTTGCCAGATTGCGAGAGAAATCGATTTTCCTTCGATCTTTCTTAAAGCTGCTACTGACTTTTTGCCTGTAAGTATGAGCGCGGGGGTGCTGTTTAGCCTGTTCGGTCGGGAGTTGGCCGAGACCTAGACGCACATCATGTGTGGTCCCGGTTTCCGGTCCCCCGATCCGACGAGAAAAGAGACGCGCGCCTTCGTGTTTCGCTTGACAAAGGTCAGCCTGACGGTTACTACTCTTCGTGGCTTGTTGACCCATCATATGGTCGTGTGGCTTGCCGCGAAAGGGCTTTATCCCGGGAAAGGTTTATGGGATTGCACGATCTTAGGCGATGATACTGTTATCGCTGATTCGGCTGTAGCCCAGTCGTACCTGGAAATCATGGCGGAATGAATGTGAGGTGACCATTTATTTATGAGAAGTCCCTCATATCTCATCGTGGAGCTTGCGAGTTCGCTAAGCGCTTTATGGTTTAAGGCAAGCAAGACAGACATACTAAGGACTTCAGCCCCATCTCGCTTCGTGTCTTATGGGCTTTGCCCTACGGCATCTCTGCTGTATCGTTCGCTAAACTCAGGTCAGAATTAGGCAATTGGCCCAGTTGGAGTTCTGACTATAGCTGCAACCTATCTCATATTGGGGAGAACCCTCGATCAAACTAGAAATATCATAAGAGAAGAAATCTCGTAGCTCCGAAAAGAAAGGAGAAATCGTTTTGATTCGAGGTGAATCCCTATGAACTTTGCCTTTACGAGTTGAGTAAACATAAAAAAAAAAAAAAAAGCTTTAGGTTATACCACTCTAATGAGAAAGCGCCCGTTCACGTATTTTGGAGAGGGTTTTTATGTAGTTGCTTGTAGTTTTCTTTTCTTCATTGAGATTGGGTTGGTGTAACAGTGTACCTATCGATTGGTAGAGTACAAGATCGAAAATCATGCTCTTCGGAGCCCAAAGATTCCCATGCTTTCCGTTGGTCAACAACCAACAAAAGTGTTCTATCCTTCTTCACTACTCCGACTCTCTTTCTCCCCCTTGCAAGGCCCAATGAAAGCTATCGGAGTCCTATGAGGTAAGGAAGCCCCCAGTGATCGAAATAAGTCGTTTAAAACCCTTCTTACGGTCCCCGTCCCCGAGGTACAACGTGATGTGCGAAGGTTCGAAACCGGCCTTAAGCGTGGAAAAACGGTCATACCGAAACCTCCGGCTACCGAAGCATTTCCAAGGGTAGTTTACTCACTTGATGATTCTGGATTAGAAGGTAAATTCAATCTATCTCGACACAGGCTTTATTATATGGGCGGGGCCGGTCCCTCCCGGGGAGCAGAACCTGAGAATTTTAACTCAGCTTATGTGCGCCGGGAGAGCATGACATAATGAGTTCAACCGTTCCCTAAATATGGATCTAAATATGGAGAATTCTCCCGCTCTGTCCCCATTGTCCCACGGACAGGGGGTGTGTAAAGCCCGGCATCGTCCTATCTGCCAACTTCATTCTTCATTGGCTTTCTCGGACGGCTCTTTTCTTTAGCCTCTTCTTTTAGTCGAGTAGAGAACCCGTTCCTCTGTGTGAAACCTACCCTTTTAGGGCTTCCCCACTATGCTCTAGCCAGGGATGCATTTAGCAAGACCGATTGTATAAGCGCTAAGCTTTGCTTATCCGTTTACCGGCTAACTACATTCGTTTGCCAGCCTTGCTCGTGATGAGCTATTGGGCATGACACGAACATATGCCTTGACATTATCCTCAAATTACCCATTCAGTCTGTAATCTTCTGGCGAAAACGATAGGCATTGAGATTTCTACTCTCCCGTGGTCGAGCAAGGAAACCTTGAAAGGGGGCGGAAAAGCGCGTTATCGTCTTGACCACAAATCCCCACCGACGCGGTGTGCTCTGTCACAGGCGTTGAAGCCGTAGATTCATACAGGAATTCTTCGGAATGTGCCATTTCGGGGACTATCGCAGGAGTTGCAACCTCAAGATTTAAAGACTTTTGCCACTTTCTCATAGGCATCGGAGTGCAGAAAGCCCTAAAAAAGGCTAAACTCGTTGAGAGGCGCCCAGAGAAACTCAAGTTAGCATCTCCAAGAGAAGACCTCAAGGACCTAAAACTAGCAATTCTCTTAGCAGGATTTTGGGCATCTCCATTGGGGCTTCTCACAACCTTTCATTCGAACCGGTAAACTTCTTCTTCGGAGCCACGAGGCCTCTTCTTTTTCTTTTTGTAATTTCTAGTCCGATTCCAGTCTGATTCTACTGATTGAGTCCCCATCTCCACCTTCGACCCAGGCCAGTACTTAATTAAAGGCTATTTGAAAGAGATTCAAAAGGATTTCAAGCGACTACCCATCAAACGGGATTGGAATTAGGCCAAGCTTCCACCTCAAGCCATTGAAGCTTCCGCCCCTTTATCGGGGCCAGATCTTGGACCAATGAAACTACCGACCTTTTCCTCTCGATTTTGTACTTGATCGTCTCCGAGGAAGTGGTCACGTAAAAGAAAAGGGAAAGATTTTGCATTTACTAAAATAGAGCATTCATGCGAGCGTTTCCAATCTTCTTCTTGAAGCCCCTTACCTTACTTACCTTAATACTGGGTTATTCTTCTCCACTAACCAGTGCGAATTAGTAGATCTATAATCTACTTATAGTATAGTAATGGAGTCTCTAGAAGCCTTCCAGTTGGGATGTCCCAGGGACTATAACTAAGAAATAGCCCAATTCTAGATTTTGAAATAAGAAGAGGAATTCGTATTCTTTCATGTTTGATTATACAGATGATAGGATAGGACGGGCCTACTCTACTCGCTTATGGTTCGATCAAATAGCTCAATAGTTCCGGGAACGGAAGCGAGTCACTTTGATCATGACACAAGTGGAGGCATTACACGCCGCAAACGATCCAATTCATTTTTTCCAATTGCTCCAATTCAAAAGCTGAGCTATCACTATCTGGGCGCTTCTGCCGTATGGTTATCACGAAAGGGAAGTCTCTACGCCCAAATTGGGTTCATCTTTCTAAGCTGCGCATATGCATATATAAAGTATATAAAAGAAAATCCATCCATTCCGGCTTGTCGGTTGGACCATCCATCTGAGTACCAGATGGATGTTCTTTTTCATCTATCTCCGACCGGGTGGCGAAATCTCATTCCAGAAGTGAAGCTAGTCGTTTACCCATTGGTCACCTATACTATATATATAAATGGAGTATAGAAAGGAAATCCTGATCGGTTTCTCGAAGAATCCAATTTTGTTGTTGCATCTTCCCCGCCCGATGACTAAGCTATTTAGCCCACTTTTGAAACTGTACCAGCCACTACTTTTCTTAGAACCCCCCACTTTCAAGAGAAAATTCTCAATGGCAGGTAGGTAAGTAAATGATTAGGCATCCCTAGATGAGAGGGACAGTCTTTCTCAGGCATGATTATCCGCCAATGAAAACTAGGAAAGCTTTAACCCTCCACTAGAAGAGAAGCAAGTCTGATACGAGGGGTTGGCCAGAAGGAAGAGAAGCAAGTGAAAGAAAGAAAGGTTGAGAAATCCATGGTTGGGGCGAAGCACCCAGGGTTTGATTGTTTGATAGAAGGGAGGAAGCGGTTTATTCATCAATCTTCCAACCCTTCTTTCTGTTGTTTGATGTCATTGCGTCGCCTTGTCATCTGTTCCTCCCTCAATGGATTCTTATGTCCCTGGGGGTTCGGGTGACAGGCAGATGTGGGAAAGGTTGGGCCACCTTCCTGGAGCATTTAAGCGGTTGGGGCAGGGGCTCATGCAACCAAACATTAATGAATTCATTAGCATTCCTCTTCGGGTTCATTGGAGTCTCAGGTAAGGCCTAGAGAAGGGAGAGGAAGCAGCGCTCTGAACTCATTGATTCAGAGACAATATTTGGTAAATTGCAGTGCTTGCCGAAGGCGAGGTATGCTTTTAGGAGTGAGAGTGAACAGCTTTTTTTGCTGAGTTCGCAGCGTACCCACCTTACTGAGTACGAGAGACCTCTGCTCGAGAATAGGAATTGACTCTTAGTAGATAACGAGAATCGATGTCTTTGACATCGCTGAGAGAAAGTCCTTTGCCGATGTTGCAGCGGGACTCCCCATCAAAGTGAAAAGGAGAGTTAGATTCCGCCGAAGAAAAAACTGCTGAATGGGAGACTCTTGAAAATAGAAAGAATGACATAATCTAATTCGGGTGTTTTGTTTTGTCCTCGTCTTTTCTTGTGGATAGCTCATCTCTTTGTTTGGAGAGATCCATCTTCCTATGGGTAAGACTTCAAATGGAATTGGCTTAGCGCGTAGTGATCTATGTGCTTATGCCTTCAAAACCTTTCTTTGGATTTGATCCTTTCACTACGTTTGGAATGGATCGCCCATGTGAGCCCGAGGCCTAGATTCAGTCTTGCTGGGCACGGTTTTGATTCATTAGCCTCATATGAATGACCGAAATCATCTGCATTTGCCCTCCTCGAAATCAAGAGTGGAGCTTGCAAGTGCACGACCCATCACCCCGTCATAATATCTATTGGAACTAGTCTTGAGTCGGTGCAACCGCGAGTGGAACTGGTCAGACTCGCTCGTGGAACCCACAGGAATCCATAATAGAACCTGTCAATCAGAATTTCGAGTTTCATCAGAATTTAGAGTTTCGTATGGTGGATCAATAATAGGCCTTTCTGAAGGCATAGAAACTACATCTGAGGAAGATGCGGATATACAGATACGGAAGAGGAGCTCTACCCGGCGGGGTTGGCGTTCATCCCGTAGTTGGAGCGAATCACCTTCATTAGCTTAGTTCGAAATCCCCTTCTATTGGTCTGAGGGTGCGCCACATGGGAGGCCTTACCGCTTGGTCGGTCCACAATTCTTTTATGTAAATGTATCTGTTGTCACGGAGCCAGCGAAGGACATTAACATCCCAAAAAACTTACTTTTTTGAAAGCGTAGAAACGCAATCCGCAATCAATGAAAAAACTTACTTTTTTTTGTAAGACCAAATGCTATCTCAAAAGAATACAAAATATTGCAAAGCAAACATGGAAAGCACAATCAGTATCAGTACGAGTGGGGGGCCGGAAAGACGAAGAAGAGCTCTTTTAATCCAGCTGGTCAACAGCTGGCTTTTCCGTCGTGCATCCATCTGTATGGGTCTCTAGCAATTGGTGCTCCCGTTCGCACTCATCAGATCTTGTCTCCTCCCTTGGCCCTCTTCAATCGGGTGATTACGGCCTGAAGGATCGAAAAATGTGGCTTTTGAGCCTAGGATTTCGATATCGACTTTCATTCACTCCCCACTTGAAAGTCATTTTTAGGTAAAGCATCTCTAGCAGACGCAATCAGTTAATCTGATTAGTCGCTCGGAGAAAGGTAGCGAAGTACGAGTGCTCAATTCTGATTCGATATCTGGGCTTTCTTCTGTTGGAGTGAATCCCGAATCCCTTGCTTGTTCGTTAGCGCTTTAGTTTGATTGCTGCAGCCAACCGTACGTTTGCCTCTTGGTAACGTGATCAGTTCCCAAGTGTCGTTCTTCTTTAGAGCCTCCATTTCTTCTATCATAGCTTTCTTCCACTGAGGATGATTGAGGGCTTATTTTAAATTGGGAGGGTATCTTGGTGGAATAAATCGCTGAAACGAAAGCTTTAAGAGAAGGAATTATTATCGCTTAGCGCTTGTGCTAAGGAAGCTTGATAGGACACAAAGTTATTAATAGGGCGAGAAGTACAATATCTCTTTTCTTTCCTCAAGGCAATAGGTAAATACAGATCAGAAACAACAGAAGGAGGAAGAGAGGAAGTACCTGGATCCAAGGAGGAGTCTTGGTGATGGATTGTTGATTTGACAAATTTTCTTCCTCTTCTTCACATACGTCTTTAATTCCGTGGTTTGCTGACCAAGCTGCTCACTACTTTGAGACTCCCCCTCTTTCGAATCCATATAATTTTCCACTTTAGACATGGGAATATTTTAACTGACGACAGGAAGAACACTACTCTCCTCCAGACCTCCATACTCCCCCTGAGGAGAGTAGGGATCCGAAAGAGTACTACAATTTTCAGAGAAAAGAAATAAGAAAGATTTTCAAAGAAAGTGATGACATCCATGGACACAAATCTTTTATTTGTTTTGGGGTGATAACACTTCTAGCCCTTCTGAGAGCTAGAATACCAAACAAAGACACATTTGAAAGACTTATAATCAAGTTTGTTTCTGAGAGGACTCAAGTCATGAACAAAGCAAACACAACCAAAAACACGAAGAGAAATAGGAAAGACAGGGGTGAGTCAGGTTTCAACACTTGAATAGGAGATTTACCACTTAGAACGGACATACGATTAATCAAATAACATGCAGTTAAGACAGCTTCTTACCAGTATTAGCTACCTTCATCTCGGTGAGAAGAGCACGGGTAACCTCCAAAGATGCCGATTTTTTCGCTCAGCTACTCCATTCTTGGGGGTATATGGGCAGGTAGTTTGAGAGTCAATCCCTTGTTTCTGCAGATAAGCTTGAAAGTTCTTGGAGAACTATTCTCCCCTTTCTTTTTTTCTTTCAAATTCAGTCAGATCTCAAAATCTTAACATTTATACCACACTGAGTTTTTTATCATATTATGAAATAACCGGAAAATAAAAGGAATTATTATTGCTTAGCGCTTGTGCTAAGGAACTTCATTCTTAGATTTCATAAGATAGATGAAAGTCACTCTAGAATAGTCATCAATGAAGGAGACAAAATATTTATAAAGAAAGGAATCGAAATTGACCGATAGCCAATGCTAACAAGCAATAGAAGAGATATTTACAAAAAAGGTTAATATGGGAAGATTTTCCCGTATTCCAGATGCGAGAGTTGCGACAGAACAGAACAAATGAGCGATTGCAACAGATACTGATTCCCCAGCAGGAAGATAGGAAGTATTGAAAGACAGATCGATAAGATATCTTTTTTAACGAATTGCCTGATTGCGACAGCTTATCGAGACTTGTTACTAGACCAAGCAAATTCCCTAGAAGAGAGCTTAAAGAGGGCTGAAGTTTAAGGAAAAGCGGCCATAGAGCCGATCTCTCCCATCAGTCAGACAGATGCGATTGTTAGAGATTCGAGATTACCGGTTGGACCGATTCAAGCGATTGAAAGAGGAAAGACCGATTGATAGAGGTTGGACGGATAACCGTGTTACCAGATGAGCTGCTTTGCTAGACTTGTCTAAAGTGGAATTCACTCCCTAGCCTTGAAAACGATTATGCTTTCGTAATTAGTTCCAGCTTAGCTTCGTCATGCCCACCGGAAGGAACGCCTTCACTCACGCCAACAACAACAACAACCTCTGCTTAAGCAGCCTACCTTGAACCAGCGAAAGTGAAAATCACATTTCTTTGCCTGAGAGAGAAGAGCGTCAGCCCGCACGGTCCCTGTGAGCAGCGGATTGCTTCCGCGTTGAGCCCTTGGCACTGACCTTTGAGACATCGTTCCCGTAGCACCTTATACCTGACCTTGGAATGTCACTCTGCCTCACAAAGATCGTCTCTCTGGCACTTCCGCTTCCGGGGTTGGGTCAAAGCTATCGGTCGATCTCGTGGCGAGCCTTCCCCACCTACCTTACCTGGACCACCGTTAGCCCACCAACTTCCTTTGCAACCTGAACGCCCAACAACTTCCACTTCCACTGGGACTTGACCACCAACAGGCACTGGCTCACCTCACTACGCTCCGAAAGCTTCACCGTACTTTTCAGTTCAGCACGCCACTACTAGTTATTAAACCCCTTTGGGCATGGTCGGGGTACCTTTATCTCTCGTTATCAATTGAATCAGTCAAGAATACAATCAAGCGTTTATCGCCTTTGATCGCTCCCGGCTCGCTTTCGGGGCGAGCCTGCACTCTCGCTTCTCACTCGCCTACGAAAGAAAGCAAAAATACTAGACTCGACTTTTACACCTGCGCTTCCTCACCTGCCTCTCCACTCGTGCCTACTTTCACCAACCGTCCCCTACTCCATCCCTCTGCTTGGCTCTAGCCTTGTCCGGACCTCCACCTCTCTGAGTTCTCGCCCCCTGAGTTGCGTTCTTTGTCTCGTCCATCTGAGGCCGACGGCTAGGAAAGCATACCCTGATTGGATCGACCGAGTTCATCAGTTTCCAAAGGGGTATAAGGTGCCTGAGTTTGTTCTCTTTTCCGGTGAGGAGAAGAAGTCGACTATTGAGCATATAGCTCGGTTCTCGGTCCAGTGCGGGGAAGCTAGGTCCAAGGACTACCTCAAGTTGAGGCTCTTTGCCAACTCTCTTACTAAATCGGCCTTCCCCTGGTATATGAACATCCCTCCAAACTCTATTAACAGTTGGTACGATCTGGAAAGCAAGTTCCATGAGCAATTCTATAGGACAGACCCAGACATTCAAGTTGCCAATTTGGCAAGATTGACTCAGCTCCAACGGTCGAATCGCGAGGTTTAGGAAGCTTTACCCAGACTAAGGGGTACGTGACTCTTACGCACTACGGGTTAGTGACTCGTTAACACTCCCCGTTCCGTGGGCTCAAGAACTCGATGCTGATGAAACTCCTGCTTTTAGCGACTCGGTTCCTATTACAGACAGGTGGCAGCTTCCCATGCAAAGCTTAATCGTTAAGTTTTGTCAATAACCGTTTTTACGCCTGGGTGGAAAGTCTAGAGCCGCTTTAGGTGGTAACCATACGGGCACCGCCTCTTGACCTCTCGTGTAAAGTATATTAAACTCGTTTTACCCCACTCTCGCTTCTACGCTCCTAACGCCTAGTTGTGTAAGCCAACAAGTGAGTTTTGCTTACGTGACACAAGACAGATTGAAAGCAAAGGTAAAGCCGTCCAGTGATCAAGTAAAGGTTACGAAGTGATTAAATTGAACGTACGAGCGAAACGAAATACTTGTTTATATCAATATAGATATAAATGGAGCGAGAATCGGGAGTTGATATTGAGAAACGGAAGAAAGGCCGTGGATCCCTGATAGCCTAGTTGCTTCGAGCCTAACCCCTTGCTTGCAACAGAAACAATACCCGGAGAAAAGTTTCTACGCCTGTAAAGCCATTGCCCCTACGCCAAGCCCCGAAATAAAGAAGGAGGTTAGCCATCACGGGGAAGTGCAGTAAGTTATCTAGGATATGATAGATAAAAATGGAAGGAGCGACCCTTGGACCTATAACCTTACCTTTTTGGGGCTCACTCCTTTCCTACTCGCTTGATCTTGATGACCAAGGACTAGAAACGAAAAGCTAACTTCCAACCCTTGGAAAAACCTGATTCAAGACTTGCTGTACTCACTTTGATGTATTTTTTAATATAAATTATAACTAGCTTAAGGCTTGCTAGAACTCGTAACACAGCTTATAAAGAATACAAGATAAGATCTCAAGTAAGAGTAAGAGACTTAGTCTAAGAAAGGAAAGTCATTTCGTGAAATGGGATTCGTAGCCAGCAAGCAATAGCATCCTGTTGTTATAGAAGAAATGAAATTGCATAAAATAAATAAGGACCTCGCTCGAAAGCGAAACGAAATGGGGGACACTATCGGGTATGCCTGACAGAGAGAATTGCTTGCAACGCAACTACAAGCCCAGATGACTAATGGAAGGAAGAGCTTCTGGCTATCGAGAAAGCCCTGCTTGAAGAAAAGGCTACTTCCTACTGCCCTACCACCAAGAACAGATTCTCGCCATCTATTTAGAGGGGAACTTCTTATGAAACAACGCAGCTCCTAGTCCGACAGTTCGCTCTGCGCCTTAAGAGAAAGAGTTCCGGCATACTACTAATTGATTATTTGGCCGTTTGGGATCGGAACAACCTGGGGAAAGTTGTCTTCCTACATAACCTACCTCCCGGAAGAAGGTATCAGATCTATGTAGTTCTCGACCCCTTTTGTTAAACCAGTTCCTGTGCCTGGGATTCATTCCAGTCTGTAAAGTGAAAGTAATCTGGTGGATGGGGCCCGCCTCACCATTCCCCTTCTCCAAAAGCAATCAAAAAAGAAAAATCACCATGAAAAAGGCCTGCCTTTCAGTACGTGAAAGAAGTTCTGCTCTTTACGTGAAGTAAGTGCTTTCTCTTTCACTGTCTTACTTTGGCCCCTCTCCTGACCGAAAAAAGGATTCAATCCAGCCCCAAGCGTACCAGGGGCTACCCTGTTTACCGGATCCTTAGAGGTCTGCCCGTCCGGCGTCGGTACCTCGCATTTTGTAATTAGGGCGGCACCCCGGTTTTCTGAGTGCCACCTTCACAATAATAAGCAGGCGGCCTACCCGCTTTCCTTTCGGTCAGCTGCCCCTCAACCGCGTTAGGGGTCTTCCTCATCCATAATCCAAGGCCACTGTTTGATGGAAGTATTTGATATTGTGGAAGGTCCCTCTACCTCATGAAATCAATATCAAATATCCGGTCTTTTGTTTTTTTCGAGAAGGTCCCATATGCGGGGATAGATGGAGGTTCTATCGGCCTCCTCGTAACTTGGCCATGGTCTTTTCCAAACATTTTTCAAAATGTCTTCCATTTCTTGCCGCGTCCGAAGGGGGGAATCGAGCCTCAAAGCATCCACGATTTCTCCGTCGCGAATCCGTCCGATATTCCCTTGTGGATCAATTTCTGCTAATCTTTCGTGTACGGCTCTAATTATTTCAGTCTTCCAAAAGCTTCGCAGTTCGCCCGAGAGAAAGTCCAAGCTCTCCTTCTGCTCGGTGTTGGGAGAACTATCAATGGCGGGAGTGGACGTGGAAGTAGATGGGGACGAAAATTGTGACGAAGGGGAGAAATAGTCTTTTTCTGAGCTTGAGGCATGATTCTCAAGAGAAGTAGAACCAGACGAGGACTCGGGGCGGGAGGAAGACTCCAAGGGAGGAATACTTATTTCCCCGGATTCTCCGCCTGAATGGACATTCGAATTCGACCCAGAACAAGAAACATTCAAAATCAAAGTGGATAAGGCTGTTGTCACTAACGAAGAAATAGCATGCGCTCAAAGGGCAAGCAGCATTGATCGCTAACAGCCTACTTATAGTCAACTGTGGCCTAAAGTAGGAACTAGATCTGACGCTACAATCCATAGAAATTTCATATGGGCGTCGTCATACTGGGAGTGGGGTCGGGGTCTGCTGGGTCTGGGAGCTGTATGAATTGGACTGTCTCTCTCTTCTTTTATCTATCATCATGGGCCAAAGCCCAATCTTCACCAGCCATGCCGTGTTCTCTTGGTGAGTACTCCATGCCTTCTATCTTGATGCATACCTGCTGCTGCGATCGCTCTGTCTGAAACGAATACTCCCGTCCGCTTGCGCTGCGCTTTCGTCTCGGGGTGTGAAGTTGAAGTGGCGCGACTGACTGCTTCGCCTAACTCAGATTCGAATTGATACTAGTCTGTCTTCATTCTCAGGTCTGTCATTGCCTGCCAAGAGTGGACGGATTGGCTGTCGTGGGCCCACTAAACCCTCGCCCCTTGGGGCCTGGGGAGGCAACCTTAACGGCGTAAGCACCTTTCTATCAACTCAAGGCAGGAAATGCGCATAGCCAAGATGGAATTGACTCTAGTAGACCACTACTCGATGGTGGAACACGGGACTTGTAGTAGATGACTAGTCTGTCTTCAACCAATTATCATATATAGAGAGTCGTGTCATTGCGTAGAGAAATGGCCACTAAGAGAATGATCTCTTTGACATAGCTTGTCAATCAACAAAGCGGCGGGACCAATGAGCCTACATAGCACCCACTGGCATTTATGTCGGGTCGTAGTCCGGTATCCTTCGGGCGCTGTAAGAAAGAAGATGCTATGTCTCTGTTCTCATTCCCCATGGGGGCCATGAACTACGTGATAGAACCAGTCTTTCTTCTATAGTTATAGTCTTCCTCTACGAAAAGGTGGAACACCGTCTTTGTAGCTGTTTACTACGCCTACTTCATGTATACTAGCGCGCCCTTTTCTCGCGCACACCGCCCGCGGCGGAGGTAGGTACGGCCGATACCTAAATACGGGTGTCTTATCCATAGGATCTTTTCTAAAGGAATAAGAAACAAATAGAAGAACATAACATATAAGGCTATTTCTATTTGACCCACTACGGTCGTGACAGGTTGACCATTGTCGTCAACTAGGGAGACTTCAGTCAGCTCCCCGCCAATGAAAGCAGGTGACTGTTCCAACTGAACTGGATCAGGTGCACCCATTGGACGCTAGAGCCAATGTTCTACACACAGAAGGACTGCACTTAAAAAAAAAAAGAAAAGAGTTTTCTACCAGTGTATATCGAGAAGCCATGGCCCAGCGACTTGCTGAAATTAACGTTGAAATACAAAATGTAGAAAATGCTCTTCGAAATACTCGAAGAATGTTAAATGGTTTCTTGAGGCATCTTCCCCACCCCAGCCAACCCTTTCCTCAGCTGATGCCGACATGCTTCTTTTAACTAAGATTCCATTCTTCGAAACAGAAGGCCGGCCAGCCCATAGGTTATATAATATATGTATAAACCACAATAGACGGGGTCTTCTGAGCTCCCTTTGAGGCTAATTCGAAGAAGAAAAGCAGATTCCGTATCATGGGGATGGTCCAACCGGGTGAACCAATTCTTATCCTTCCCCTCTCACCGCCCATGTTTGCAGAGACGAAAGGGAATCGGTCACCCGGTTGATAAGATGTATTTCTTTGGTAAATTCTTTTTAAAATACCCTTCCCTTAAAAAGAAAGAGAAAGAAAAATGATACTTGGGATCGTCCTTGAGTTGCCTGCAGGTAAACAAGCGGTTGGTTGAGGTTTGGATGGAGTCTCGTTTAGTCACTCGCTCGGGTGTATAAAGTATCTAGCTGATGGGTCGATTTAAAGGCATAAGGCTCGACTTGTAGCAAAGAAGGGGTATGCCCAGAAGCTCCTTCGAAATTATCACAGGAATAAGTGCACAGTTGCGCCCTCAAAGTGAATTTTATGAAGGCCTACGACACAGTTAGATGGGACTTTGTAGGCGTAGTCCTGAACATCCTGGGCTTTCCGGAGAGGGTAGTGCAATGGATCAGGGAATGCATCTCCACTCCTCGGTTCTATATAAGCATTAATGGGGAGCTGAATGGTTTCTTTCCTGGGGAGAGAGGGTTGAGACAGGGCGACCCTATGTCGCCATACATCTTTGTTTTGGTTATGGAAGCATTTTCTGGGCTGCTGTCCTATATGGCAAACCGAGGGAGATTTAGATTCCACTGGCGGTGTCCTTCAATCAAGGAGAGATCTACTTCAGTCTATTTCCAGGTAAGGCAGTGGTTTCTTTCTACTCGACGAGGACTATTCTAGTGAATGAATGGAGTGATGACTAGAAAGGGTTTCCCCTAATGTACCGGATCCTACCTAAGAGGGCAGTACCTTCCTGAAATCTAGGGCTCAACAAGCCACTAATTGTGTAGACGTGTCTGCTTTTCCGCTCAGAAAGGATGGGATTCAATTCATTGTCAAACAAACTGTTCCTGCTCGGCCCTTCACCAACATCCTCCTCTCTACCCTGAACTCCTAGACCGGAGAATAGCTTTCTTGATCTACAAACTTAGGATTCTACAGAATATTCCATATTACCTGTCCCATTCGTTGGATACACGGAACACAAACTTAACCTTCAAGTTCAGATAGTGAGAGAGTGAACAAGAAGCAAAAATGCTATTAATTAGATTCCGCTATCAAGAGAAGGAATACCCGGCAAAGTCCCATATCCTCATGTGCTTTGGGATTCCGTTTGATCTGGGCTTGTCTTGCATTACTTGCCTTGTTTTCTGGAAAAGAAGTCTTCCATGCCGGTTCCCGTCCGGCCTTAGACTAACTCGCAGTCAGACAGGTTCGTGAGATCATAGTCTGATTCTTCAGATCCTCGCTTCCATCCCACTAGACTAGAAGGAGGACCAGCAAGAAGGAATCAAAGGTAATAAATAGCTTTCTCTTCCCCTCACTACGGGATTCAGAAAAAGAAAGAGGGTCGACGAAGTTGAGTTCAATGCTTTAGTTAAGGTAATTTCTTACTTCGGACCCTTGTAGCTCTGCTTCCCCACGGAGCGGTAAGGGAGGACAGGACCTATCCGCGATGGCGAAGGTTGCTTTTAGTCCGTTTTGTTCAATTCCACTTGCAAATGAGGTGAAAGTTCTTGCTCGAGTTCTGGAGTGAGGCAGTTAGTTTATTAACTGAGTGAGGGAATATGCAATATTTGAAGGTTTGCGCACCTCTCTCTATTGTGAACATCTTTGATACCTTGT